GACGCTTACTGTCTGTTCTTGATTCAACACACTTCCACTGTAGTGTTCGAGTGGATACTGCTACTTCTTCTCGAACCATACTAATATTATATTATTGTTTGATCAGATCATTGAATCATTTATTTCTATTGCAATCCATTCAATTTTGATTTCTACACACGTCTTTTTTTAGGAGGCCTACATCCATTATGTGGCATAGGGGTTACGTCACGTACGAAACTTAATAGTATACCACTTCTACGAATGGCTCGTAATGCTGCATCTCTTCCGAGACCAGGGCCTTTTATCATGACTTCTGCTCGTTGCAGACCCTGATCCACTGCCGTACGAATAGCATTTCCTGCTGCGGTTTGAGCAGCAAATGGTGTCCCTCTTCTTGTGCCTCTGAATCCACAAGTACCAGCGGAGGACCAAGAAACCACCCGACCTATTACATCTGTAACAGTCACAATGGTATTGTTGAAACTCGCTTGAACATGAATAACTCCTTTTTGTATTCTACGTCCATTCTTACGTGAACCAATTCTTGGTATAGCTTTTGTCATATTTTATCATCTCATAAATATGAGTCAGAGATATACGGATATATCCATTTCATGTCAAAACAGATCCTTTATTTGTACATCGGACCGTTTAGAAAGTCCCTTGTTAGAAAGATTACCCCTGTCTCTGTTTATGTTTCGGATTGGAACAAATTACTATAATTCGTCCCCGCCTACGGATCAGTCGACATTTTTCACAAATTTTACGAATGGAAGCCCTTATTTTCATATTTGTTATTCCTTAATTCCAAATATACTCCTTGGAAGAAAATAAGTCTCTTGAAATTTTGAACCTCGAATTGTATTCCCATGAAAGGAATGTTTAAATTCAAATAAAAAGCCACCTAATCATTCGACTCTTTGTTGCGAAGTCTATAAATTATACGTCCCCTAGTTGAATCATAACGACTTACTTCGATTTTGACTCTATCTCCTGGTAGTATCCGGATAAAACTCCGTCGGATCCTCCCCGAAACATAACCTAGAATCAGATCTTCATTGTCTAAACGAACTCGGAACATACCATTGGGAAGTGATTCAGTAATTAAACCTTCGTGAATCAATTTTTGTTCTTTCATTCCAGGTAACCCCCTTGAAGTATCAACTAATGGAGGAGGAGTAATAGTAGACAATTCGTCTTTCCTCTCTTTTTCCAAAATAGCAAGTTACGGATCAAATTCGGATACCAGAAGGATCACCAGATATAATACAAAATTTCTCCCCCAATTCTTTCTAGTCGAGCTTCTCGATCTGTCATTATACCTCGAGAAGTAGAAAGAATTACGACCCCCATTCCACCTAAAATCCTAGGAATTCGTTGATGGTTGGAATAGATTCGTAGACCGGGACGACTGATACGCTTTAAAATATTTCTATATGTTCCTTTCCTATTCCTTCTATGTCGCAGGGTTGAAACCAAGAAATATTTGTTGTTTTCCCTATGTTTCCTAACATTTTCAATAAACCCTTCTTGTAGAAGTATTTTAACAATGTTTTCGGCGATATTAGTAGATGCTATTCGAACCGTTCCTTTTTTATCCATGTTAGCATTTCTTATAGAAGTTATTATATCGGCAATAGTGTCCCTACCCATGACGAACTAAAATTATGGGTGCCTTCCAGTTTTGATATAATCAACATGTTCCTTTTTTTTTTATTTTTTCTTATTTATTTATGAATTATTAAAGGTATATGCGTGAGACACAATCTACTAACGTGATCTATTTCAGAGACCTGACTAGACTCTATCACGGTCTCATCTACTAGTATTTATAAGACTTCAGGAGCTAATGAGACTATTTTAGTGAAATTCAACTGTCTCAATTCCCGCGCGATCGCTCCAAAAACTCGAGTTCCTTTTGGATTTCCTTCTTGATCAATGACAACTGCTGCATTGTCATCATATCGTATTATCATACCGTTGTCGCGTTTGAGTTCTTTACATGTACGTACAATTACAGCTCTGATCACTTCTGATCTTTCGAGAGGCATATTGGGCACTGCTTCTTTGATTACAGCAACAATAACGTCACCAATATGAGCATATCGTTGATTACTAGCTCCTATGATTCGAATACACATCAATTCTCGAGCCCCGCTGTTGTCCGCTACATTCAAATGGGTCTGAGGTTGAATCATATCATTTTTTTTTTTTTTAATCTGCTCTTTCAATGCAAAAGGCAAAGGAAAAAGAGAGAAATATTGTCTGCCCAGAAATAAAAAAATCTGCGATTGTATTTTTCATCACAAATACCCTTCACATACCTATCACGCGATAATGAATTGAGTTCGTATAGGCATTTTGCACGCAGCTATTGAAATAGCTGCTCTGGCTACAGTTTCTGATACTCCGCCCATTTCATAAAGTATTCGACCGGGTTTAACGACAGATACCCAATATTCGGGAGATCCTTTCCCCGAACCCATACGTGTTTCGGTAGGTCTTACTGTAACGGGTTTGTCGGGAAATATACGTACCCATATTTTTCCACCACGGCGTGCATATCGTGTCATTGCTCGTCGTCCTGCTTCTATTTGTCTAGATGTGACCCAAGCGGGTTCAAGTGCCTGAAGAGCGTATCTGCCGAAACAAATATGATTGCCTCGATAAGATATTCCCTTCATTCTTCCTCTATGTTGTTTACGGAATCTGGTTCTTTTGGGGTTATAGTTGATGGTTGTTTCTCAATCCCATCTCTACTGCAGAACCGGACATGAGAGTTTCTTCTCATCCAGCTCCTCGCGAATGAAACGATTCAATAAGATTACGTATATGTATTTATTGAATGAATAATACACTGAATCATGGAATTTATTGATATTTAATCTGTCACACGGGAAGCCATATAGTATATAGTATATAGTATATACGGCTAGACGGATATTTCTATTTTATTTATATGGGATAATGCCTTTCTTTTGAAAATGAATCCTTGACCTTTACCGAATCTGTCAAAATACTGCAATCCAGTAATGGTTTCGCGGGCGAATATTGACTCTTTCCATATTTGCTTCATTCGTAGGGTGAACCCATGACCTATCAGAAGAAATGAATTGGTTCCTGGTTGATTCCGCCATCCCACCCAATGAATCATTAGGATTCGTTTTCAATAGAATCTTCCGCAGTCACAGGTTTCGTCGTTCCCATAGCTTTTCCATTAATGGCTAGGCCTGAACTATGCAATGGAGCTCCTAATTAAATTCGTTCCCGAGCCAATCTCCTCAGTCTCTATTGACTCGGGGCTCTTTATTATTTGTATTTTTCTTATGAACCGTATTCATCTAATTATGGACGAATCAGTATTGATGCTTTATCACACTGCCTTTTATGATATGATGTGATTGATAGACCATACATATTGGAATCATATATCATGGAGATTCTCCTTCTCTCTTTCTCTCGCCCTTCCAGTTACCCACATCCCTCTATTTTTCTTTCCAACCTATAAATGGATTTTTCCTTTATGGAAAAAAAAGATTTCAGTTGCTACAACTATATGATCGATACATCATATGGCGACTGCTTCCTTGGATCTCGATAATACAAAGCAATGAGTTGGTTACTAGTTCTTATAGTTATTAGTTAGGGGCTGGTCTGTTTTTTGAATCCCAACTTTAAATAAAAAACCAACGAGTCACACACTAAGCATAGCAGTTCCACCAAAAGGTCAATCGAATTTTTATTCAACCTTATAGAATTAGAATTGCTCATTTTTCATTTTTTTTTTTATTGAAGTGAAAAGGAATAGTTTGTAGTTTTTGTTCTATCACTGAATAGAATGGCAAGCAAAGGAAGGGTCCATTATTGCTCGTCTACAAATATCCAAATTTTGATGCCCAATGCCCCATAGGCAGTTCGAACTGTATAGGAACAATGATCAATTTTAGCTCGAATGGTTTGGAGGGGAACCCTACCTTCTCTGATCCATTCGACACGTGCAATTTCTTTTCCGTCGATACGCCCTGCAATTTCCACTTGAATTCCTTTTGTGTCTGCTTGTTCAGTTAATTCAATAGCTTTTTTCATTGCCTTTCGAAACGAAACCCTATTCTTTAATTGTAGAGCTATATATTCTGCAAGAATATTAGGTTGTCCATAAGGTTTTGCAACTCTTGTAATAGCAATGTTAAGTCTCCGATTCACAGAATGAAGCCCCTTTTGTACATTGATCTGCAATTCTTCGATTCCTCGTGTTTGGCCTTCTATTAACAAATTTGGGAATCCAATATAGATTATGACCTGGATCAAGTCCATTTTTTTTTGAATCTCTATATGTGCAATTCCAATTCCTTCGAAACTTGAAGATACTCTTATATTTTTTTGTACATATATCTTAATACAATCCCGTATTTTTTCATCTTCCTGGAGACCTATGTAATAACTTTTTGGTTGTGCGAACCAAAGGGAACGATGACTTTGGTTTTCGCCAAGGCGGAAACCGAGTGGATTTATTTTTTGACCCATCTTTTTTTTTCTCTCTCTCTCTCCTTCTCTATATATCTTTCTATTATAGGATCTCTCCATACATTTTTTGTTTCTAAAAATATATCCTGATCTGTTTTCTTTTTAGAGCTATCCTTCAATACAATAATTATATGACAGGCGGGTCTTTCTATCGGATAACTACGTCCTCTAGCCCTGGGTTTTAACTTTTTCACGATAGTACCCCCATTGACTTCGGCTTTACTAATGACTGAATCAGCTTCGTTGAAACTTTTATTGTGACTAGCATTTGCTGCTGCAGAATAAACCAGTTTAAAAATGGGATAAAATGCTCGATAAGGCATGAGTTCCAGTAACATAAGTGTTTTCTCATAGGAATGCCCACGAATCTGATCAATGACTCTTCGTGCTTTGTGAGCAGACATACATATACGTTGAGCTAAAGCTTGTACTTGTGTACTCGAGCTCCTCTTCATCTTCTGCTTTTTCAAGGTCTTCTTCCACTTTCTCCACTTTGACATAAGATAAGGTTCGCCTCCCGCCAATGAACGATGAGCACCTATTTCACTTTATTTTATTAACGGAGAGATCTAGTATCGTTTCTCGCGTGTCCCTGGAAAGTAAGAGTAGGTGCAAATTCTCCTAATTTTTGACCCACCATACGATCCGTTATATAAATAGGTAAATGCGCCTTTCCATTATGAATGGCAATTGTATTGCCGATCATTGTGGGTATAATGGTAGATGCCCGGGACCAAGTTACTATTATCTCTTTTTCCTCTCTCATGTTAAGCTTCTTTATTTTTTCCAATAAATGATTAGCTACAAAAGGATTTTTTTTTAGTGAACGTGTCACGGCCTATTATTCCCCCCCCCCTTTTTTTTTTTGAAAAGACGAGTAAAAAACAATATTTATTTGATTTTGAATATTCCTATTTACGGCGACGAATAATAAAACTATTACTATATTTATTCCTTTTCCTACTTCTTCTTCCAAGCGCAGGATAACCCCAAGGGGTTGTGGGTTTTTTTCTACCAATCGGGGCCCTCCCTTCACCACCCCCGTGGGGATGGTCTACAGGGTTCATAACTACCCCTCTTACTACAGGACGCCTACCTAGCCAACACTTAGATCCGGCTCTACCCAAACTTTTCTGGTTCGCCCCAACATTACCCACTTGTCCGACTGTTGCTGAGCAGTTTTTGGATATCAAACGGACCTCCCCAGATGGAAATCTTAATGTGACCGATTTACCCTCTTTTGCAATCAGTTTCGCTACAGCACCTGCTGCTCTAGTTAATTGTCCACCCTTTCCAAGTGTGATTTCTATGTTATGTACGGCCGTGCCTAAGGGCATATGGGTTGAAGTAGATTTTTCTTTTTGATCAATAAAAACCCCTTCCCAAACCGTACAAGCTTCTTCCAAAGCATACGGCTTTCCGGATGTATATATATATATTATATGATGATATCTAGACAGATGGATTTTATATGAATCGTGTGATGAAGTACCACATGAGTGGATATATAGGAATACAAATCTGCCAAATCACTCATGTTATGATCTTATACATCCTAGGTCTCTCCGTTTCGTCATCTGGCTTATGTTCTTCATGTAGCATTCAGACCGAATGACTCTATGAAATTACGTCGCTACTTCCACATATTACGGGTAACGTAGGAGACATCTCTATTTTTCCCCGGGGGAATTTTTAGAATTACCACCACTTAGCTTTCAATTCACCTCTGACCATCAAATGAAATGTGAATAACCCATCCTCTTCTCTTTGAAACAAGGGTCGCTTCCGCTTCTGTCCGTGCTTCAAACAATTTGGTCTTCTCCATATTACCATATCTGGAGTGTCAATAATTTTATATGAGGAACTACTGAACTCAATCACTTGCTGCCGTTACTCTTCAGTTTTCTGTTGAGGTCTATCCCGTAGAGGTACTCAAATTGGATCAGTGATCAATTTCTAGGTTTCGTCGTAAACCTAATTGGTTACTTCCAATTACGTAAATCCATAGTTCAAACCGCACTCAAAGGTAGGGCATTTCCCATTGATATAGGAACTTCTGTACCGGAAACAATGGTATCTCCAATTATAGCCCCTCTGGGATGTAAAATATATCTTTTCTCACCATCTCCATAGTGTATGAGACAAATGTATGCATTTCGATTAGGGTCATATTCTATGGTTACGATCCTAGCAGATATGTCTTTTTCATTCCGTCGAAAATCGATTTTACGGTATAGACGCTTATGGCCTCCTCCTCTATGCCCTGCGGTAATGATTCCCCTGGAATTACGACCTTTACCACAGCGATGCTGTCCATAGATCAAATTATTTCGCGGATTGGATTTCACTTGACTGTCTACGGATCCTTTGCGTATGCTCGGGGTAGAAGTTTTGTATAAATGTATCGCCGTGTTATTTAGTATTTTTTTTCTTTTTTTTTTTACTCAAATTCTTTTCTCTTCTCTATAAGAGGTAAAATAGAATAACCCGGTTGAAGCGTAATGATCATACGTCTGTAATGCATTGTATGTCCCATAATGGGTCCCATTCTTCTACCCTTTCCCGGGTAGTTGATGACTATTTATAGCTATTACTTTGACGCCAAAGAAGAGTTCGACCCAATGCTTTATTTCTGTCCTAGTTGATCCTGATTCGACATTAGAAGTATATTGATTGTTCCCCAATAACCGAATACTTTTTTCTGTAAAGACTATATATTTGATTCCATCCATAAATCTACTTTCTTCCCCACGAGTTCCAGTATCGATAAGAATTCTAGTTCTTACTCTTCATATGTTATGGTTGGTATGAATATACCATACCAATTCGTTATGTATGGATGATGAGATTCCATTGATACGGAGCCAGTGGAACTAGCCTTATTGAATGTCCCCGTTGGCCTGCATCCAGCAGGAATTGAACCTACGAATTCGCCAATTATGAGTTGGGCGCTTTAACCATTCAGCCATGGATGCTTCACTGGGGTCATTGTACATCGCAAGTGACCCAAATTCAATTCACTTAGATTCTTTTGGATTCTTTAGGAGGAATCAATGAAATGAGAGGACATCAATTCAAATCCTGGATCTTCGAATTGAGAGAAATCCAGAATTCTCACGATTTCTTGGATTCATGGATCCAACCCGATTCGGTGAAATCTTTCACTTCCTTTTTTTTCCACCAAGAGCGCTTTATGAAACTTTTTGATTCCCGAACTTTGAGTGTCCTAATTTCACGTGATTCACAGGGTTCAATTCGTAGACATTGCACGATCAAAGGTGTAGTACTGCTTGTACTTGTAGTAGCGGTCCTTATATACAATCGAAATAGGGTCGAAAGAAAAAATATCTATTTGATGGGGCTTCTTCCTAAACCTCTGCGTTCCATTGGACCCCCCAATTATACATTGAAAGAATCCTTTTGGTCTTCCAATCTCAATAGGTTGATTGTTTCGCTCCTGTATCTTCCAAAAGGGAAAAAGATCTATGAGAGTTGTTTCATGGATCCGAAAGAAAGTACTTGGGTTCTTCCAATAACTAAAAAGTGTATCATGTCTGAAGCTAACTGGGGTTCGCGGCGATGGAGGAATGCGATCGTAAAAAAGAGGAATTCCAGCTGTAAGATATCGAATGAAATTGCAGCTGGAATTGAGATCTCGTTCAAAGAGAAAGATATAAAATATCTGGAGTTTTTTTTTGTATCCTATACGAATGATCCGATCCGCAAGGACCATGATTGGAAATTCTTTGACCGCCTTTCTCCGAGTAAGAAGCGAAACATAATCAACTTGAATTCGGGACAGCTATTCGAAATTTTAGTGAAACATTTGATTTGTTATCTCATGTCTGCTTTTCGTGAAAAAAGACCAATTGATGAGGGGGGGTTCTTCAAACAACAAGGAGCTGAGGCGACTATTCAATCAAACGAGATTGAACATGTTTCCCATCTCCTCTCGAGAAACAAGGGGGGTATTTTTTTGCAAAATTGCGCTCAATTTCATATGTGGCAATTCCGCCAAGATCTCTTCGTTATTGGGGGGAAGAATCGGCACAAATCCGATTTTTTGAGGAACGTCTCGAGAGATAATTTGATTTGGTTAGACAATGCGTGGTTGGGAAACAGGAATCGGGTTTTTAGCAAGGTACGGAATGTATCGTCAAATATTCAATATGATTCCATAAGATCCATTTTCTTTCAAGTAACGGATTCTAGCCAATCGAAAGGATTTTCTGATCAATCCATAGCTCCTTTCAATTCCATTAGTAATGAGGGTTCGGAATATCACACATTGATCAATCAAACGGAGATTCAGCAACTAAAAGAAAGATCAATTCTTTTAGATACTTCCTTTCTTCAAACGGAACGAACAGAGATAAAATCAGATCGATTCTCAAAATACCTTTCCGGATATTCCTCAATGGCTCGGCTATTCCCGGAACGTGAGAAGCAGATGAATAATCATCTGCTTCCAGAAGAAATAGAAGAATTTCTTGGGAATCCTACAAGATCAATTCGTTCTTTTTTCTCTGATAGATGGTCAGAACTTCATCTGGGTTTGAATCCTACCGAGAGGTCGACTATAGATCAGAAATTGTTGAAGAAACAACAAGGTGTTTCTTTTGTCCCTTCGAGGCAATCGGAAAATAAAGAAATAGTTGATATATTCAAGATAATTACGTATTTACAAAATACCTCCTCAGTTCATTCGATTGCAGCAGATTCGGGATGGGATATGGTTCCGAAGGATGAACCGGATATGGACAGTTCCAATAAGATTTCATTCTTGAACGAAAATGCATTTTTTGATTTATTTCATCTATTCCATGATCGGAACAAAAGGGGATACAGGTTGCACCACGAGTTTGAATTAGAAGAGACATTTCAAGAAATGGCAGATCTATTCACTCTATCAATAACCGAGCCGGGTTTAGCCTATCATAATAAGGAATTTGGCTTGTCTATTGATTCCTACGGAAAATTATTGAATGGGGTATTCAACTATAGTACCTATGGGTACATAAGAAATGGATTGAATCGATTCTTTTTAATGAATCGACCCGATTGCAACTTCGCATATGGAATTCAAAAGCATCCCATAGGAAATGATATTCTGAATCATCTAACTATAATAATAGATAAGATCAACCAACATTTATCCAATTTGAAAAAGATTAAGAAGAAGTGGTTCGATCCTCTTATTTCCGAGAGATCCACGAATCTGGATCCTAATGTATATAGATACAAATGCTCCAATGGAAGCAAGAATTTCCAGGAACATTTGGAGCATTTCGTTTCTGAGCAGAAACACCGTTTTCAAGTAATGTTCGATCGATTACGTATTAATCAATATTCGATTGATTGGTCCGAGGTTATCGACAAACAAGATTTGTCCAAGTCACTTCGTTTCTTTTTGTCCAAGTCACTTCTCCTTTTGTCCAAGTCGCTTCTCTTTTTATCTAAGTCACTTCCTTTTTTCGTTGTGAGTCTCGGGAATATCTCCATTCATAGGGCCGAAATCCGCATCTATGAATTGAAAGGTCTGAATGATCAACCCGGCAATCAGTTGTTAGAATCAATAGGTGTTCAAATCGTTTATTTGAATAAATTGAAACCCTTCTTATTGTATGATCATGATACTTCCCAAAGATCGAAATTTTTAATCAATACAGGAACAATATTACCTTTTTTGTTCAACAAGATACAAAAGTGCATGATTGACTCATTCCGTACTAGAAAAAATCGAAGGAAATCCTTTGAGAACACGGATTCCTATTTATCAATGATATCCCACGATCGAAACAATTGGTTGAATCCTCAGAAAAGTTCATTGATATCTTCTTTTTATAGAGCAAATAGACTTCAATTCTTGAATCATCCCCATCGCTTCTGGTTCTATTGTAACAAAGGATTCCATTTTTATGGGGAAAAGACCCGTATCCATAATTATGATTTTACATATGCACAATTCCCCAATATCTTGTGCATTCGCAACAAAATATTTTGTTTGTGTTTCGGTAAAAAAAAACATGTTTTGGGAGAGAGAGAGACTATTTCACCAATTGAGTCACAGGTATCTGGCATATTCATACCTAACAATGTTCCACAAAGTGGTAACGAAACGTATAACTTGTACAAATCTTTCCATTTTTCAATTCGATCCGATCCATCCGTTCCTATTTACTCGATTGCAGACATTTCTGGAACACCTGTACCTGTAATAGAGGAACAAGTAGTCAATTTTGAAAGAACTTATTGTCAGCTTCTTTCAGATATGAATCTATCTGATTCAGAAGGGAAAAACTTGCATCACTATCTCCGTTTCAATTCAAACATGGGTTTGATTCACACTCCATGTTTTGAGAAATATGTGCCGTCCGGAAAGAGGAAAGAACTGAGTCTTTGTCTAAAGAAAAACGTTGAGAAGGGGGAAGTAGGTAGAACCCTTCAACGAGATAGTGCTTTTTCAAATCTCTCAAAATGGAATTTGTTCCAAACCTATATGCCATGGTTCCTTACTTGGACGGGGTGTAAATATCTTTATTTCACCTTAAAAAACAATATTTATTTGATATTGAATATTCCCTTTCAATATTCCCTAAGTGGCAGTCAAAATTTTGTGTCCGTTTTTCATGATATTATGCATGGATCAGATATATCATGGCCAATTCCTCAGAAAAAGTGGTGGTCGATTCTTCCACAACGGAATCTGATAAGTGAGAGTTCGAGTAAGTGTTTACAGAATCTTCTTCTGTCCGAAGAAATGATTCATCGAAATAATGAGTCACCCATTCCATTGATATGGACACATCTGAGATCACCAAATGCTTGGGAGTTCCTCTATTCAATTCTTTTCCTTCTTCTTGTTGCTGGATATCTCGTTCGTACACATCTTCTCTTTGTTTTCCGAGCCTCTAGTGAGTTACAGACAGAGTTAGAAAAGATCAAATCTTTGATGATTCCATCATACATGATTGAGTTGCGAAAACTTCTGGATAGGTATCCTACATCTGAACTGAATTCTTTCTGGTTAAAGAATCTCTTTCTAGTTGCTCTGGAACAATTAGGAGATTCTCTGGAAGAAATACGGGATTCTGCTTCTGGCGGCAACATGCTATTGGGTGGTGGTCCCGCTTATGGGGTCAAATCAATACGTTCTAAGAAGAAATATTTGAATATCAATCTCATCGATCTCATCAGTATCATACCAAATCCCATCAATCGAATCACTTTTTCGAGAAATACGAGACATCTAAGTCGTACAAGTAAAGAGATCTATTCATTGATAAGAAAAAGAAAAAACGTGAACGGTGATTGGATTGATGATAAAATAGAATCCTGGGTCGCGAACAGTGATTCGATTGATGATGAAGAAAGAGAATTCTTGGTTCAGTTCTCCACCTTAACGACGGAAAAAAGGATTGATCAAATTCTATTGAGTCTGACTCATAGTGATCGTTTATCAAAGAATGACTCTGGTTATCAAATGATTGAACAACCGGGATCCATTTACTTACGATACTTAGTTGACATTCATAAAAAGTATCTAATGAATTATGAGTTCAATAGATCCTGTTTAGCAGAAAGACGGATATTCCTTGCTCATTATCAGACAATCACTTATTCACAAACCTCGTGTGGGGCTAATAGTTCTCATTTCCCATCTCATGGAAAACCCTTTTCGCTCCGCTTAGCCCTATCCCCTTCTAGGGGTATTTTAGTGATAGGTTCTATAGGAACTGGACGATCCTATTTGGTCAAATACCTAGCGACAAACTCCTATGTTCCTTTCATTACGGTATTTCCGAACAAGTTCCTGGATGACAAGCCTAAAGGTTATCTTATTGACGATATCGATATTGATGATAGTGACGATATCGATATTGATGATAGTGACGATATTGATGATGACCTTGATACGGAGCTGCTAACTATGACGAATGTGCTAACTATGTATATGACGCCGAAAATAGACCGATTTGATACCACCCTTCAAT